GCTAGCGTAGCTTAATATAAAGCGTAACACTGAAGATGTTAGGATGGGCCCTAGAAAGCTCCGCATGCACAAAGGCATGGTCCCGACCTTACCATCAACTCTAACCCAACTTACACATGCAAGTCTCCGCAGCCCCGTGAGTAAGCCCTTAATCCCCTGCCCGGGGACGAGGAGCAGGCATCAGGCACAAATCTTTAGCCCAAGACGCCAGGCCTAGCCACACCCCCAAGGGAATTCAGCAGTGATAAATATTAAGCCATGAGTGAAAACTTGACTTAGTCAGGGCTAAGAGGGCCGGTAAAACTCGTGCCAGCCACCGCGGTTAAACGAGAGGCCCTAGTTGATGGTACGACGGCGTAAAGGGTGGTTAAGGATAGTGAAATAATAAAGTCGAATGGCCCTTTGGCTGTCATACGCTTCTAGGAGTCTGAAGCCCAATATACGAAAGTAGCTTTAAAAAGCCCACCTGACCCCACGAAAACTGAGAAACAAACTGGGATTAGATACCCCACTATGCTCAGTCATAAACCCAGACGTCCAGCTACAATAGACGCCCGCCCGGGTACTACGAGCATTAGCTTGAAACCCAAAGGACCTGACGGTGCCTCAGACCCCCCTAGAGGAGCCTGTTCTAGAACCGATAACCCCCGTTTAACCTCACCGCTTCTAGCCATCCCAGCCTATATACCGCCGTCGTCAGCTTACCCTGTGAAGGTAATAAAAGTAAGCAGAATGGGCATAGCCCAGAACGTCAGGTCGAGGTGTAGCGTACGAAGCGGGAAGAAATGGGCTACATTTTCTATTATAGAACACTACGGATGTGCAACATGAAATAGTGCTTGAAGGAGGATTTAGTAGTAAAAAGGAAGCAACGTGTCCTTTTGAACCCGGCTCTGAGACGCGTACACACCGCCCGTCACTCTCCCCTGTCGAAACGCAATAAAGTTACCTAACACTAAAGCTCTGACAAGGGGAGGCAAGTCGTAACATGGTAAGTGTACCGGAAGGTGCACTTGGATAATATTCAGGGCGTGGCTGAGCTAGTTAAGCATCTCACTTACACCGAGAAGACATCCATGCAAATTGGATCACCCTGAGCCAATCAGCTAGCTTAATTATTCATATAATTTTACAACATTTATAACACAACGAGACCCAACCTTATAAACTAAACCATTTTTTTACCTGAGTATGGGAGACAGAAAAGGTTCAAATAAAGCAATAGAGAAAGTACCGCAAGGGAAAGCTGAAAGAGAAATGAAACAACCCATATAAGCACTGAATAACAAAGACTAAACCTTGTACCTTTTGCATCATGATTTAGCTAGAACCCTCAAGCAAAGCGATCTTTAGTTTGATACCCCGAAACCAGGTGAGCTACCCCGAGACAGCCTAAAATTAGGGCTAACCCGTCTCTGTGGCAAAAGAGTGGGAAGAGCTCCGGGTAGAAGTGACAGACCTACCGAACCTGGTGATAGCTGGTTGCCTGAGAAATGAATAGAAGTTCAGCCTCGCACACCCTTAATCAAGAAGCACATCATCAAGAAATTTATGGTAATGTACGAGAGTTAGTCAAAGGGGGTACAGCCCCTTTAACAAAGGATACAACCTTAACAGGAGGATAAAGATCATAATAAATAAGACATACTGTTCTAGTGGGCCTGAAAGCAGCCATCTAAACGGAAAGCGTTAAAGCTCGGACAGAAAAACATTTATTATCCCGATAGGAAATCTTACTCCCCTAATTGTATTAGGCCAACCCATGCCCACATGGGTGAAATTATGCTAAAATGAGTAACAAGAAGACCTGATCTTCTCCCGCCACAAGTGTAAACCAGATCGGACCTGCCACTGGAAATTAACGACCCCAACCAAAGAGGGCATTGTGAATAGTATAAACCTCAAGAAGAACCTACAGCTAAATAATCGTTAACCCCACACTGGAGTGGCATCTTAAGGGAAAGACTAAAAGAAGGGGAAGGAACTCGGCAAACACAAGCCTCGCCTGTTTACCAAAAACATCGCCTCCTGCAATTAAAAGTATAGGAGGTCCAGCCTGCCCAGTGACTACGGGTTCAACGGCCGCGGTATATTGACCGTGCAAAGGTAGCGCAATCACTTGTCTTTTAAATAAAGACCTGTATGAATGGCTAGACGAGGGCTTAACTGTCTCCCCCTTCCAGTCAGTGAAATTGATCTATCCGTGCAGAAGCGGGTATAATACTACAAGACGAGAAGACCCTTTGGAGCTTAAGGTACAGAATTTCAACCACGTTAAACAACTTTATGAAAAGCCAGAACTTAGTGAACATGAAATTTTACCTTCGGTTGGGGCGACCACGGAGGAAAAACAAGCCTCCGAGTGGACTGGGCCAAACCCCTAAAGCCATAAGAAACATCTTTAAGCCGCAGAATATCTGACCAATAATGATCCGGCCAAAAAGCCGATCAACGAACCAAGTTACCCTAGGGATAACAGCGCAATCCTCTCCCAGAGCCCATATCGACGAGGGGGTTTACGACCTCGATGTTGGATCAGGACATCCTGATGGTGCAGCCGCTATTAAGGGTTCGTTTGTTCAACGATTAAAGTCCTACGTGATCTGAGTTCAGACCGGAGCAATCCAGGTCAGTTTCTATCTGTAACGCTACTTTTCCTAGTACGAAAGGATCGGAAAAGAGGGGCCCATACTTAACGCATGCCCCACCCCTAATTCATGAAAACAAATAAATAAAATAAGGGCGGGCCAAAACCCCTGCCGCCCAAGATAAGGGCATACTGGGGTGGCAGAGCGTGGTAAATTGCGTAAGGCCTAAGCCCTTAATACCAGAGGTTCAAGTCCTCTCCCCAGTTTATGCTTAACACCTTAATGATTCACCTAGTTAATCCACTCGCTTATATCGTCCCCGTCCTATTGGCCGTGGCATTTCTGACCTTAATTGAACGAAAAGTACTAGGGTATATGCAGTTCCGAAAAGGACCTAATGTAGTAGGACCCTACGGCTTACTACAGCCCATCGCCGATGGAATTAAGTTGTTTATTAAGGAGCCTGTTCGTCCCTCCACATCATCCCCATTCCTATTTCTCGTAACCCCTATCCTTGCACTAACCCTTGCTCTCACCCTTTGAGCCCCCATCCCTATACCTCACCCTGTTATTAATCTTAATTTGGGTATTCTATTTATCTTAGCACTATCAAGCCTTGCAGTTTACTCTATTCTTGGCTCAGGATGAGCATCAAATTCAAAGTATGCACTTATTGGGGCTCTACGGGCGGTTGCCCAGACAATTTCATATGAAGTAAGCCTAGGGCTAATCATCCTTTCAGTAATCATCTTTTCCGGAGGTTACACCCTCCAGACCTTTAGCACGGCCCAAGAAAGCGTGTGACTGCTTATCCCCGCATGACCTCTAGCGGCAATATGGTACATTTCCACTCTTGCGGAAACCAATCGAGCACCATTTGATCTAACGGAGGGTGAATCAGAACTTGTTTCAGGCTTTAACGTTGAATATGCAGGAGGCCCATTCGCCTTATTCTTCCTCGCCGAGTACGCTAATATTTTATTAATAAATACCCTCTCTGCGGTGCTATTTCTAGGGACATCATATTTTACGGCCATTCCTGAATTAACCACAATTGGACTCATAACCAAAGCTGCACTTCTATCCATAGTATTCTTATGGGTCCGAGCCTCTTACCCCCGATTCCGATATGATCAGCTCATGCACCTGGTATGAAAGAATTTTCTTCCACTAACGCTAGCCCTCGTATTATGGCATGTATCCCTCCCAATCGCAATAGCGGGCCTTCCCCCACAATTGTAGTAAAGGAACTGTGCCCGAGTGCCAGGGGCCACTTTGATAGAGTGGCTTACAGGGGCTAAAATCCCCTCGGTTCTTAGAAAGAAGGGGGTTGAACCCATACCCAAGAGATCAAAACTCTTAGTGCTTCCTTTACACCACTTTCTATGATGGGGTCAGCTAAATAAGCTTTCGGGCCCATACCCCGAACATGACGGTTAAAATCCCTCCTCCATCAATGAATCCTTACGTATTAGCTACGCTTCTCTCCAGCCTTGGACTGGGGACTACACTCACCTTTGCCAGCTCACACTGACTGTTAGCCTGAATAGGGCTAGAGATTAATACCTTGGCAATTATTCCTTTGATAGCGCAGCACCACCATCCTCGTGCAGTAGAAGCCACCACAAAATATTTTCTTATTCAAGCTACGGCCGCCGCCGTAATCCTCTTTGCAAGCACAACTAACGCATGAATTACAGGCCAATGGAATATGACCGATATATCACATCCAATCGCCACTACCATGATTCTTGCCGCACTATCACTCAAAATTGGATTGGCACCATTACATTTTTGAATACCTGAAGTAATACAAGGCTTAGACTTAATAACTGGCTTAATTCTATCTACCTGACAGAAACTTGCCCCCTTTGCCCTTATCATTCAGACGTCCCAAGCATTTGACCCTTTCCTCCTTACGACCTTTGGACTTATATCAACACTAGTTGGAGGATGAGGGGGATTAAACCAAACCCAATTACGAAAAGTCCTAGCCTACTCCTCAATTGCACACATAGGCTGAATAATCATTATCCTTCAACATGCTCCTCACCTTACCTTTTTTGCATTACTAACATATATTTTAATAACATCCGCAGCATTTCTCACACTAAAGTTTTCATATGCTACGAAAGTTGGTACCTTAGCAACCACTTGGTCCAAAAGCCCTCTCCTAACGGCAACGACCGCCCTCGTACTTCTATCCCTTGGAGGCCTCCCTCCACTTACTGGGTTCATACCAAAATGATTAATTTTGCAAGAGCTAGCAAAGCAAGACCTCCCCTTTACAGCAACCATCATAGCCCTTGCTGCTCTAATCAGTCTCTACTTTTATCTACGACTCTGCTACGCAATGACTCTTACTATCTCCCCTAACACTATTACTTCAACCACCCCTTGGCGAACGCAGACCACTCAAATCCCTACGCCCCTCGCCTTATTCACCGTGATGGCTCTAGGGTTACTACCCATTACCCCCACAATCGTAACACTTATTGTTTAGGGGTTTAGGATAGCATAAGACCAAAAGCCTTCAAAGCTTTAAGCAGAAGTGAAAATCTTCTAACCCCTGATAAGACCTACAAGAGTTTATCTTGCATCGTCTGAATGCAAATCAAATGTTTTTATTAAACTAAGGCCTTTCTAGATGGGAAGGCCTCGATCCTACAAAATCTTAGTTAACAGCTAAGCGCTCAAGCCAGCGAGCATCCACCTACTTTCCCGCCGTTTACCTGGAAAGGCGGGAAAGCCCCGGCAGGGTATTATTCTGCATCTCTGGATTTGCAATCCAACGTGATCGTTTCACCACGGGGCTTGATAGGAAGAGGACTTAAACCTCTGTCTTCGGGGCTACAACCCACCGCCTAAACGCTCGGCTACCCTACCTGTGGCAATTACACGCTGATTCTTTTCTACAAATCACAAAGACATTGGTACCCTTTATTTAGTATTTGGTGCCTGAGCCGGAATAGTAGGAACCGCTTTAAGCCTCCTTATTCGGGCTGAATTAAGTCAACCTGGCTCGCTTCTAGGTGATGACCAGATCTATAATGTTATTGTTACGGCTCACGCCTTCGTAATAATTTTCTTTATAGTAATACCAATTCTTATCGGTGGATTCGGAAACTGACTTGTACCCCTAATGATTGGGGCACCTGATATAGCATTTCCACGAATAAACAACATAAGCTTCTGACTCTTGCCCCCATCATTCCTGCTATTATTAGCTTCTTCTGGTGTAGAAGCTGGGGCTGGAACAGGATGAACTGTCTACCCCCCACTCGCCGGTAATCTAGCCCACGCAGGCGCATCAGTAGACCTCACAATTTTCTCCTTACATCTAGCAGGAGTATCCTCAATTCTAGGGGCAGTTAATTTCATTACTACAATTATTAACATAAAACCCCCAGCAATCTCTCAATATCAAACTCCTCTCTTTGTATGGGCCGTACTTGTAACTGCTGTCCTTCTACTCCTCTCATTGCCTGTCCTAGCTGCCGGGATTACTATGCTTCTCACTGATCGTAACCTAAACACTACATTCTTTGATCCAGCAGGAGGAGGCGACCCTATTCTGTACCAACACTTATTTTGATTCTTTGGTCACCCAGAAGTCTATATTCTTATTTTACCTGGATTTGGAATTATTTCACACGTCGTAGCCTATTACGCAGGTAAAAAAGAACCATTCGGCTATATGGGAATAGTTTGAGCCATGATGGCTATTGGTCTTCTAGGATTTATTGTCTGAGCCCATCACATGTTTACCGTTGGAATAGACGTAGACACCCGTGCCTACTTTACGTCTGCAACAATAATTATTGCTATCCCAACGGGTGTTAAAGTCTTTAGCTGACTTGCTACGCTTCACGGGGGATCAATTAAATGAGAAACTCCTCTACTATGAGCCCTAGGCTTTATTTTCCTCTTTACCGTTGGAGGACTAACAGGGATTGTTCTTGCTAACTCCTCACTCGATATTGTTCTCCACGATACATACTATGTCGTAGCCCACTTCCATTATGTATTATCAATAGGAGCTGTCTTCGCGATTATGGCAGCATTTGTCCACTGGTTCCCACTATTTTCAGGTTACACCCTTAATGACACTTGAACAAAGATCCATTTTGCTGTAATATTTATTGGTGTAAACCTTACGTTCTTCCCACAACATTTCCTAGGTCTAGCAGGAATACCACGACGATATTCTGATTACCCAGATGCTTACGCTCTATGAAATACAGTATCATCCATTGGCTCACTCGTCTCATTAGTAGCGGTAATTATATTCTTATTTATTCTATGAGAAGCCTTCGCCGCCAAGCGAGAAGTTTCCTCAGTAGAATTAACTATAACAAATGTAGAGTGATTACACGGCTGCCCTCCACCTTACCATACATTTGAAGAGCCAGCATTTGTTCAAGTTCAATCAAACTAACGAGAAAGGGAGGAATTGAACCCCCATGTACTGGTTTCAAGCCAGTCACATAACCACTCTGTCACTTTCTTCTGGAGATATTAGTAAAATGTATATTACACCACCTTGTCAAGGTGAAATTGCAGGTTAAACTCCTGCATGTCTTAGATTTCATGGCACACCCCGCCCAACTAGGATTCCAAGACGCAGCATCACCCGTCATGGAGGAACTCCTTCACTTTCACGACCATGCCCTAATGATTGTGTTTTTAATTAGCACGATAGTACTCTACATTATTGTTGCAATAGTCTCAACTAAACTTACTAACAAGTACATTCTAGATTCGCAAGAAATCGAGATTGTGTGAACAGTCTTACCAGCAGTTATTCTAGTACTTATTGCCCTTCCTTCCCTTCGAATTTTATATCTTATAGATGAGGTTAATGATCCTCACTTAACGATTAAAGCCATAGGACATCAGTGATATTGAAGTTATGAATATACGGACTATGAAGATCTAGGATTTGACTCATACATAATCCCTACTCAAGATCTTACGCCAGGACAATTCCGACTTCTAGAAACAGACCATCGAATAGTTGTACCGATGGAATCACCAATTCGTGTCCTAGTATCCGCTGAGGATGTACTACATTCCTGAGCTATTCCATCTCTAGGTGTAAAGATAGATGCGGTACCCGGACGGTTAAACCAAACTGCCTTCATTGCCTCACGACCAGGTGTGTTTTACGGACAATGCTCTGAAATTTGCGGCGCCAACCACAGCTTTATGCCTATTGTAGTTGAAGCCGTCCCACTGCAACATTTCGAGAGCTGATCCACACTAATGCTAGAAGACGCCTCACTAGGAAGCTAATTATTGGACAAAGCGTTGGCCTTTTAAGCCAAAGTTTGGTGCCTACCGACCACCCCTAGTGACATGCCTCAACTTAACCCCAGCCCTTGATTTGCAATCCTAGTATTTTCATGATTCATCTTCCTTACCATTATCCCAACTAAAGTCTTAAACCATTTGACACCTAACGAGCCAGCCCCAATAAATGAAGAAAAACATAAAACTGACTCCTGAAACTGACCATGATAGCTAGCTTCTTCGACCAGTTTGCAAGCCCCTCTTTCCTAGGAATTCCACTTATTGCTATTGCAATCGCACTCCCATGAGTACTGTTCCCAACCCCCTCATCTCGCTGAATAAATAGCCGACTAACCACACTTCAAGCATGATTTATTAACCGCTTCACTAATCAATTACTAATACCCCTTAATATAGGAGGACATAAATGGGCCCTAATATTTACCTCATTAATACTATTCCTTATTACTATTAATATGTTAGGCCTGCTACCATACACCTTTACCCCTACAACACAATTATCACTAAATATGGGATTTGCGGTACCATTGTGGCTTGCCACCGTTATTATTGGAATACGAAACCAACCAACGGTTGCTCTAGGACACCTCCTGCCAGAAGGAACCCCTATTCCTTTAATCCCTGTACTAATCATTATCGAAACAATCAGCCTATTTATCCGACCATTAGCCCTAGGGGTCCGACTTACAGCCAACTTAACTGCAGGTCACCTTCTTATTCAACTCATCGCCACAGCCGTATTTGTCCTTCTACCTATAATACCAACCGTAGCATTCCTTACGGCTGCTGTCCTCTTCCTTTTAACGCTTCTAGAGGTTGCAGTAGCAATAATTCAAGCCTACGTCTTTGTACTACTCCTAAGCCTCTATCTACAAGAGAACGTTTAATGGCCCACCAAGCACATGCATACCATATGGTTGATCCTAGCCCATGACCCCTAACCGGAGCCGTCGGTGCCTTGCTAATAACATCTGGCCTGGCAATCTGGTTTCACTTCCACTCAGTAACACTAATAACTCTTGGGTTAATTCTGTTGCTTCTTACAATGTTTCAATGATGACGTGATGTAATCCGGGAAGGAACCTTCCAAGGCCACCACACACCACCAGTGCAGAAGGGATTACGATACGGAATAATCCTGTTTATTACTTCTGAGGTATTCTTCTTTTTAGGCTTCTTCTGAGCCTATTACCATTCAAGTTTGGCCCCAACACCTGAGCTAGGGGGATGTTGACCCCCTACCGGAATCATTACATTAGATCCCTTTGAAGTACCTCTCCTTAATACAGCCGTACTATTAGCATCTGGAGTAACAGTGACATGAGCCCACCATAGTATTATAGAAGGTGAACGAAAGCAAGCTATTCAGTCCCTTGCACTTACAATTCTGCTGGGGTTCTATTTTACTGCCCTTCAGGCAATAGAATATTATGAAGCACCTTTTACAATTGCAGATGGAGTGTATGGTTCAACATTCTTTGTAGCTACAGGATTCCACGGACTACATGTTATTATCGGCTCAACCTTCTTAGCCGTGTGTCTTCTCCGCCAAATCCAATACCACTTTACATCTGAACATCATTTCGGCTTTGAAGCCGCTGCTTGATACTGACATTTTGTAGACGTAGTATGATTGTTCCTTTACGTTTCAATCTATTGATGAGGCTCATATCTTTCTAGTATAAAAGTTTGTACAAGTGACTTCCAATCATTTAGTCTTGGTTAGACTCCAAGGAAAGATAATGAACTTAATTACAACTATTTTAATTATTTCCGTAGCCCTATCATCAATTCTAGCAATTGTATCTTTTTGATTACCACAAATGACTCCAGATGCAGAGAAGCTTTCCCCCTATGAGTGCGGATTTGACCCGTTGGGATCAGCCCGACTACCATTCTCTTTACGATTCTTTTTGGTAGCAATCCTGTTCCTTTTATTTGATCTAGAAATTGCCCTCCTTCTCCCACTACCATGGGGTGATCAACTTCACAGCCCAACCGGAACATTCTTTTGAGCCACCACAGTTCTTATCCTATTAACCCTCGGACTAATCTATGAATGAACTCAAGGGGGCCTAGAATGAGCGGAATAGGAGGCTAGTCTAAACAAGACCTCTGATTTCGGCTCAGAAAATTGTGGTTCAAGTCCACGGCCCCCTTATGACACCAGTACACTTCAGCTTTACCTCAGCATTTATTTTAGGACTCATAGGATTAGCATTTCATCGCACACACCTACTCTCTGCACTGCTTTGCTTAGAAGGTATAATATTATCTTTATTTATTGCACTTGCCCTATGAACGTTACAATTCGAATCCACAAGCTTCTCTACAGCCCCTATACTACTGCTAGCCTTTTCTGCTTGTGAAGCAAGTACAGGCCTTGCACTTCTAGTAGCTACAGCTCGCACCCACGGTACTGACCGTCTACAAAACCTTAATCTTCTCCAATGTTAAAAGTTTTAATCCCCACAATTATAATATTTCCGACAATTTGACTGACCTCCCCTAAATGATTATGAACGGTAACTGCTACCCATAGCCTCTTAATTGCCCTTATAAGCCTCGCGTGATTTAGCTGCGCCTCAGAAGCTGGATGAACCTCGTCCAATGCCTATTTAGCTACTGATCCCTTATCAACACCCCTTTTAGTCCTCACATGCTGACTCCTCCCCTTAATAATTCTAGCCAGTCAGAATCACATCAACCCTGAACCCATTGCACGCCAACGATTATACATTATACTTCTCACCTCACTACAGACTTTCTTGATTATGGCCTTCGGCGCCACAGAAATCATTATGTTCTACATCATATTTGAAGCCACTCTTATTCCCACACTTATTATTATCACCCGTTGGGGAAATCAAACTGAACGCCTTAACGCGGGTACCTATTTTCTATTCTACACGCTGGCCGGCTCTCTCCCTCTCTTAGTAGCTCTACTCCTCTTACAACAGTCTACAGGCACTCTGTCTCTGCTAATCATCCAGTATTCACCCCCAATGCTAATAAGTTCTTGAGGCCATAAAATCTGATGGGCAGGCTGCTTAATTGCCTTCTTAGTAAAAATACCCCTTTATGGTGTACATCTCTGATTACCTAAAGCACACGTAGAAGCCCCCGTTGCAGGATCTATGGTCCTAGCAGCGATTCTACTAAAACTTGGAGGATATGGTATAATACGGATAATAATAATGCTAGACCCGCTCTCTAAAGATCTAATTTACCCATTTATTATTTTGGCACTCTGAGGCATTATCATAACAGGCTCGATTTGCCTACGCCAAACGGACCTAAAGTCGTTAATTGCCTACTCCTCCGTAAGCCATATGGGCCTTGTAGCAGGAGGAATTTTGATTCAAACCCCCTGGGGCTTTACAGGAGCAATTATCCTTATAATTGCCCACGGCCTAGTATCCTCAATATTATTCTGCTTAGCTAACACAGCCTATGAACGAACCCACAGCCGAACTATAGTCCTCGCTCGAGGCCTGCAAGTAATCTTCCCCCTAACAGCGGTCTGATGATTCATCGCAAACCTAGCCAACCTAGCACTCCCTCCACTCCCTAATCTAATGGGAGAACTTATAATTATCACGACTCTCTTTAGTTGATCCCCTTGGACAATCGCACTTACCGGGTTAGGAACATTAATCACTGCAGCCTACTCCCTCTATATATTCTTGATATCTCAACGTGGCCCTACACCACACCACATAATAAAACTTCCACCATTCCACACCCGGGAACATCTACTCATAGCTCTTCACCTTATTCCGGTAGTTCTCCTCGTAACAAAACCAGAGCTCATATGAGGATGGTGTTACTAGTAAGTATAGTTTAACCAAAATATCAGATTGTGATTCTGAAGACAGGGGTTAAAATCCCCTTACTCACCAAGGAAGGACAGAAATCAGTAAGTGCTGCTAATACTTATCGCCCGAGGTTAAAGTCCTCGGCTTCTTTACGCTTCTGAAGGATAACAGCTCATCCATTGGTCTTAGGAACCAAAAACTCTTGGTGCAAATCCAAGCAGAAGCTATGATCCCAATAGCCCTAATCATATCCTCCTCATTCCTTTTAATTGTTACAATCCTTGTTCTACCTCTACTCATAACACTGAGCCCAAAACCCCAAAAACCTGAATGAGCAAGCACCTATGTAAAAAACGCTGTTAGTACTGCATTCTTCGTGAGTCTAGTACCACTTATGATTTATCTTACTCAAGGGGCGGAGAACATTACTACCAATTGACAGTGAATAAATACACAAATATTTGATGCTAACATTAGCTTTAAATTTGACCATTATTCCCTTATTTTTACCCCCATCGCCCTTTTTGTAACCTGATCTATTCTAGAATTTGCATTATGATATATGCACTCTGACCCTAATATAAATCGATTCTTCAAATACTTACTGCTATTCTTAGTGGCCATAATCATTCTTGTTACAGCAAATAATTTATTTCAACTATTCATTGGCTGAGAAGGAGTTGGTATCATATCATTTTTACTCATTGGCTGGTGACATGGCCGAGCGGACGCCAACACTGCAAGTCTCCAAGCAGTGATTTATAACCGTGTAGGGGATATCGGGCTAATTCTAGCCATAGCCTGGTTTGCCATAAATCTAAACTCTTGGGAAATACAACAAATCTTTGCACTATCAAAAAACTACGACATAACAACCCCCCTAATTGCACTAATCCTTGCAGCAGCAGGGAAATCAGCCCAATTTGGCCTGCACCCATGGCTTCCGTCAGCCATAGAGGGCCCGACACCAGTGTCAGCCCTACTTCACTCTAGCACTATAGTAGTTGCAGGTATCTTCCTATTAATTCGTCTCCATCCACTAATAGAACACAATAACCTAGCGCTATCGGGCTGCCTATGTCTAGGAGCACTTACTACCTTATACACCGCCACCTGCGCACTTACCCAGAATGACATTAAAAAAATCGTCGCCTTCTCAACATCAAGTCAACTTGGCCTCATAATAGTAACAATTGGATTAAATCAACCACAGTTAGCATTTCTTCATATCTGTACCCACGCATTCTTTAAAGCCATGCTATTCCTTTGCTCAGGTTCTATTATCCACAGCCTAAATGATGAGCAGGACATTCGAAAAATGGGCGGCCTCCACAAACTCCTGCCTATTACCTCAACCTGCCTTACAATCGGAAGCCTAGCACTAGCGGGCACTCCATTCCTGGCCGGATTCTTCTCAAAAGACGCTATTATTGAAGCCCTCAACACTTCCTACCTTAACGCCTGAGCCCTTGTCCTTACACTTGTTGCTACATCCTTTACTGCAGTCTACAGCTTCCGAGTCGTTTACTTTGTAACTATGGGGTCCCCACGGTTCCTTCCATTATCCCCCATTAGTGAAGATAACCCACTTATGATTAAGCCTGTTAAGCGACTTGCTTGAGGAAGCATTATTGCGGGGCTTATTATTACATCCAACCTCCTGCCCCTAAAAACGCCAGTTATGACCATGCCCACTTCCTTAAAAGTGACGGCCTTGGCAGTAGGTATTATTGGTCTTCTTATAGCTATAGAACTTGCAGCCAAAACTAACACCCCCTACAAAACCAATTACAAGAACTCCCCCCACCACTTTTCGAATATACTTGGGTATTTCCCTTCATTAGTACACCGACTTTCCCCAAAAGCCAGTCTTGTACTAGGGCGGTCAACCGCTGCTAAATTTGACCAAACATGGCTTGAAATTGCGGGCCCAAAATCGATCACTCTTACCCAAATAGTTTTAGCGCAGATAGTAGCCGATATATCACGAGGCACAATTAAAAAGTTCTTAACGATTTTCCTTTTAACCATAATCTTAACAACCACTTTAATTCTTATTTAAACCGCTCGAACTGTCCCACGACTTAGACCCCGAGTTAACTCTAATACAACTAGTAAAGTCAAGAGCAATACCCAAGCACAAATAACTAGCATCGCCCCACCAAAAGAATATATCATGGCCACACCCCCAACATCCCCTCGTAAAACGGAGAACTCTTTTAAATCATCAACAGCTGTCCAAGAACCCTCATATCATCCCCCTCAAAATAACCCGCCTATAAGTGTAACTCCTAGGACATAAACCAAGACATATCCTATTACCGAACGACTCCCCCAAGCCTCTGGGAAAGGCTCAGCGGCCAACGCTGCTGAATAAGCAAACACTACAAGTATCCCCCCTAAATAGATTAAAAAAAGAACTAAAGACAGAAAGGACCCTCCGCTCCCAATCAACACCCCACATCCTACCCCGGCCGCTACTATTAATCCTAAAGCAGCAAAATAAGGAGTGGGATTAGACGCAACGGCAATCAAACCCACAATTAAGGCTAGCAATAACACAGACAAAAAATAAGTCATAGTTCCCACTCAGACTTTAACCGAGACCAGTGACTTGAAGAGCCAACGTTGTGATTCAACTACAGGAACAGTAATGGCAAGCCTACGAAAAACCCACCCCTTAATAAAAATCGCTAATAATGCACTGGTTGACCTCCCAACACCGTCAAATATCTCTGCAATGTGAAACTTTGGATCCCTACTGGGATTATGCTTAATTACTCAAATCCTAACCGGATTATTCCTAGCAATACATTACACTTCTGACATCTCAACCGCGTTTTCATCCGTCACACATATCTGCCGGGATGTTAACTACGGCTGACTCATTCGAAATATACATGCCAACGGAGCATCATTCTTCTTTATCTGTATCTATATACATATTGCCCGAGGCCTCTACTACGGATCATACCTTTATAAGGAAACCTGAAACATTGGTGTTGTCTTACTTCTCCTCGTTATAATGACAGCCTTTGTAGGCTACGTACTCCCGTGGGGTCAGATGTCCTTCTGAGGTGCTACAGTTATTACAAATCTGTTATCAGCAGTGCCTTATATAGGAGATGCCCTTGTACAGTGGATTTGAGGAGGCTTCTCAGTAGATAACGCAACATTAACCCGATTCTTTGCCTTCCACTTCCTATTCCCGTTTGTTATCGCTGGTGCAACTGTTCTCCACTTATTATTCTTGCACGAAACAGGCTCAAACAACCCCGCCGGACTAAATTCTGACGCAGATAAAATCTCCTTTCATCCATATTTCTCCTACAAAGATCTTCTTGGCTTTGTGCTGATACTATTAGCCCTTACATCCCTAACATTATTCTCCCCTACCCTGCTCGGTGACCCAGAGAACTTCACCCCCGCAAACCCCTTAGTTACCCCTCCACACATTCAACCCGAGTGATACTTCTTATTTGCATACGCTATTCTGCGATCTATTCCTAACAAACTAGGAGGGGTTCTGGCACTATTATTCAGCATTCTAGTATTATTAGTAGTCCCTATTCTGCACACCTCAAAACAACGAGGACTAACATTCCGACCCATTACCCAGTTTTTATTTTGAGCCCTTGTGGCAGACATACTCATTCTAACATGAATTGGAGGCATACCTGTTGAACACCCATACATCATCATCGGACAAGTCGCTTCAATCCTATACTTCGCATTATTCCTCCTCCTCGCCCCACTCGCGGGATGAGTGGAGAATAAAGCATTAAAATGAGCTTGCCCTAGTAGCTTAGTTTTAAAGCATCGGTCTTGTAATCCGAAGATCGAGGGTTAGACCCCCTCCTAGCGCCCAGAAAAAGGAGATTTTAACTCCCACCCCTGGCTCCCAAAGCCAGGATTCTAAGTTAAACTATTTTCTGATGGACCAATATGGTTACATATCATGTAAAGTACCCCATGTCCGGTACAACAACATTCTATTACCTATATAGTACACTCATATTATGTAGGTTTGGTATACTATGTATTATCACCATTCATTTATATTAACCTAAAAGCAAGTACTAGCAACTAAGACGTACATAAAGCTAAAATATGCAATACAGTAGGATTATATATGTATTATCACCATTCACTTATATTAACCTAAAAGCAAGTACTAACGTCTAAGACGTGCATAAGCATATCATTAAGACTCAGAAATAAGCTATTTTAACCCGGGTTATAGATTATCCCCCTAAATATTGTTCCCAACATTTTCCTTGAATTACTTAACTACGATTTACCTAGATAATCTTAATGCAGTAAGAGACCACCAACCTTGTCATGTAAGGCATATTATTCATGATAGAATCAGGGACATATTATGGAGGGTGGTATTCTATTAATTATTCCTTGCATCTGATTCCCCTGTCACGGGCATGGCATGTTTAATCCACTCTTTTTGAGGTATCCTTGCATCTGATTCTTGGTGTAATTACATACTCCTCATTACCCCACATGCCGGGCATTCTTTTATATGCATAAGGTTCTTTTTTTTGGTAACCTTTCAATTACATTTCAGAGTGCAGGCGCAATTAACATCTTAAGGTGGTACATTTTCTTGCATGGGTAAATTAGGTTAATGATTAAAAGACATAACTTAAGAATTACATTATACTCTATCATGTGCATAACGTATCTGTCTTTCTTCAACTTACCCTGTTATAGATGCCCCCCTCTTCGGTTTTCACGCGACAAACCCCCTTACCCCCTACGCTCAGCAAATCCTGTTCTCCTTGTCAAACCCCAAAAGCAAGGAAGGTTCGAGAGCGCCCAGACTAACAAGTTGAAATATGGGTTAGCCATCCGCATTATATATATATATATATGCTACATACCCTAAAAGTGCCCCCAAAAAAAGGCCTAAAAAACTCTATTGAACTTATGACTAAATTTTTGAATCCTAAAAAATCGAACATTTTTTTT